ATGACACAATCAAACCCGAATGAACAAAATGTTGAATTGAATCGTACCAGTCTATACTGGGGTTTATTACTCATTTTTGTACTTGCTGTTTTATTTTCCAATTATTTCTTCAATTGAGAGAGAGTAGTAGGAATTCTCTTATCCCATTCGGAAGGATATCATCTTCATAATTATCTATGACTGTTTTTGTCTATAGTATGACCACTTGATGAAATGTGGAGGAAAGTGGGGGAAATGGCCGATACTACTGGAAGGATTCCTCTTTGGCTAATAGGTACTGTAGCTGGTATTCTTGTGATCGGTTTAGTAGGTGTTTTCTTTTACGGTTCATATTCCGGGTTGGGTTCATCTCTGTAGTAATCAAATGAACCGAATTGTAGACATGAAAAAGTAAGAACTCGGCGGTACCTTGCCAAAAAAGGGGTAAGGTACCGCTGCGTTCTTACTCTTTTCTTACTCTTAGAGCGGCAGGAGACTTTGGTCTATTCCATAACATACAAATTGGAAAATTATCTAATCAACATAATCAAAATTTTCTATTGGTATAAATGCTAAAATAGATCCGTTGCTTTGATCTTTCAAACCACTCTATTCTTTTGTTTCTTATGATGTTTTTGCACAATGGAATAGAAGCTTTTTCTATTGATTGATTTATATATAATAGAGGCTCTGGTGCTCATTAACTCTTATCTTACGAAGCAACAAGAAAGAAGGAATCAATCTATTTTGGGGGTAATCCAATATCATATGGATAATTTAAACGGATGAGATATTCTGCAAATCATTTCTACATTTCTTATAGTAAACAAATAAAAACTTATTATATATAAAATAGAAAAAAAGGATAAAAATAGAAAAAAAGGATAAAAAAAAAATAAGCATTTAGGTATGCGTAAAAATAGATTCTAATCCGCGCCGCTTTTCAACCAAACAAGTAAATTTTTAGTAATATTGAAAATAAATAATATAAATTAAAAGTGGAAGTTAATTGAATAATAGAAGAAGAAGCTCCATTTACTCAATGAATGACTCCCCTCTAAAACTTTTTGTTTGTCTACTACTTCTTATTTCTTATGTTTTTATTTATTTAAAATAATGAATGTATGAATCTAAACAAAAGATTTCCGATATATCCGGAAAAGAAGAAATATTAATCTTTGGTGAACAAGAGAAAAAGCATTATTGTGTCGATACAAGACGACACAAGAAAAGGAGTTCTACCTTTTCTTGTGTCGAATAAAAGATTAGGAAGACTTATAATCCTTCCTAGAGGTACCTGTTCCTTTCATTTCATTTATCCAGTCCTTGTCTTGTATCTTCTTCCTTTGTTTTTGTATACCTATTGGCTAGTGCCTAGTACTAAAAATGGAATACAAGTAATGAATTCCATAGATCTCGCAAAAATACTAGAAACAAAAAACAAAGCAAAGTAGGTTTAAGGAAGTTTACAGAAATACATATTTCATTTTTTTGATCAACAAGAATTCGGCGCTTTTTATCAACTTGATGGTAAGGAATTTCTGGATCTAGAAATTCATTTCATATAATTGAACCTTTTCAAACTGTTTCTTTTTAAGAACCAAAAAAATTTGTGCCAAAATAACAGATGCCAAGAAGAACAAAAGGCCTTGGACGCGTAATGGATCTTGAAGCACTATTTCTGCATCTCCCTGACCAAACCCCCCTACATTAGGATTGCTTGTTAATGGTTGATCAAGCTTGATAGATTCACCCTCTGAAACAAGAAGTTCTGGCCCTGGAGGTATAATATCAACCGCTTGGTGACCATCCGATGCATCAACTATGGTTATTTCATATCCCCCCTTTTCTTTACGTACTATTTTGCTTACTATACCCGCGGCTGTAGCATTATAGACTGTATTGTTACTCTTGCTCCCATCAGGATAAATCTGCCCCCTTCCCCTGTTCCCACCTACATATATAGGATATTTTAAGAAGTTAACGTCTTTCTTTGTAGCAGGGTCGGGGGAAAGAATGGGAAAGACGATTTCACTATATTTTTGACCTGGAACAGGACCTATCACAAGAATATTTCTTTTATTAGGACGATAACTCAGAAAAGACAGATTTCCTATCTTTTCTTTCACCTCGGGAGAAATACGATCGGTGGGGGCTAATTCGAATCCCTCGGGTAAAATAAGAACAGCCCCCACGTTCAAAGACCCTTTTTTACCATTAGCAAGGACTTGTTTCACTTGCATATCATAAGGAATTCGAACAACTGCTTCAAATACAGTATCAGGAAGTACAGCTTGCGGAACTTCAATATCCACAGGCTTATTAGCTAAATGGCAATTGGCGCATACAATTCGCCCGGTTGCTTCTCGTGGATTTTCATAACTTTTCTGCGCAAAAATGGGATACGCGTTTGAAATAGATGCTCGAGTTATTACATATATCATGATCGATACAGAAATAAATTGAGTCATCTGTTCCTTTACCCAAGAAAAAGTATTTCTATTTTGCATGATCCAATCATTGATCCCGGAATTTCTACAATAAATTAGATAGGTAGCTAGTATAGTTCCCTATCCACGAGTCTGCCATTGTACTGAAAAAATTCGACGAAAACAGGACGAAGGCCTTGAAAAGTATAAAGAATGAGAAAAATAAAAAATGCCCCTTTTTTTTTACATGAAAAAACTTTTTGATTGATATCAGGAAATCAAATAAGTTTATCATTCATTCATTGAATGATAAATGACTACAAGCGAAGGAGATACGCGATTTAAAAAACGGAAGATCCAATATTTCACAATTGTATCTAGAATAACTGGAAAAGTGGAAACAAGACCAGATAGAATTTGCTCATTATGAGCCAATCCAAAATCATTGTAGATCGAACCAATCATTAGTTCCCAACCATGGGTTGAGTGAAATCCAATCCATAAATCAGTAACTAAAAGAATAGAAAAAGCTTTTATTGTGTCACTTAAGTTATAGAAGAATTCCTGAATCCAAGAATTCAGAATAACAAGTTCTTCATTACCCAGAATAAAATAACCACTTAGAATAGTAAAACAGATTATATTTGTCGACAAATGTAAAATGATATGGAGATGATATTCATTATGTGTTTTGACCAATTGTATCGTTTCTTTGTGTATTCCTATACTAAGCTTTTTTATATGTGTCTCTGGGTATTCTTTTATCATTTCATCCAACAAGAATAGTTCTTCTAATTCTAGGAATTTTTCTAAAACATTTTTCTCTTGAATATCATTCAAAAAATTTTCGGATTGCCTAGTATTCCACCAATGAATAATCCAAGGTTCCAGACTTTTTTGAAATGAGAGAGAGATCCACCAGGGCAAAAATATTATAGATGCAAGATACGCGAGGGAAGCCAATGCTTTCTTTTTTTTCATTTTTTTTTCTGTGAATTGTTAATGAACTGCTTTATTTGTCAACTTTATCTGATCTTATATTTCTCTAAAGCACGAGTTCTATAACAAGGAACCTATGAATCTATTCCCAGTTTTTTGTAAAAATGTAGTCCTTTGTTCCTTTTGATAAAAATTCAAAAAACTTCAATTGGTACGCGCAGGAAATAGGCCAATTCGGCAGCTTTTTGTTCAATTTCTCGTGGAGTCAAATTCTCATCAGTACGAGTCAAGGGGATGGTTCCTTGGCCTCTGATTTCCATATAAAGAATACGACGAGGAAAAAGACCCTCTTTAACCTCCATTCTGATTGATTGGATATCTTTCATAAAGAAGCGAAGGAAAATGCGACGATTTATTCCGGGGAATCCCCAACGAAAAATACACATTATTCCTTCTTTTCTATCGAATCGATCATAACCACTACCTACATTCCACGATATTGTGCACCACAAATAGGAACTAATGAATAAACCCGCGATCCCATAGAACGACATCACGATCCCTTGTGGAAAAAAAATAATTTGTTGAGAAGGAAATCCAGGTATCAGATTCCTACCAAGATAACTAGAAATTCCAACCACTAAAAATCCTAGTGAACCTAAAAAAAGAATAAAGGCCCAGAAAAAATTACTTGCTTTTCGAGACCCTGTTATAAGTTCTATCCATATATGTTCTGATCGCCAGTTCATACTATACTAGATCCGATTGCATTCGATTGGAATTCAGAAAAAAAAATTCGACTTTACTTTTCTTGATGCCAAAGTAACTTTCATCAACTAAAACTATTCTGATATGAACCCTTAGGAGTAATTGGTTAGATACATTGACTTTCTATTATAAAACTATTTGCCGATCGTTTTTATAACCCGTATATACATGGATTTATACGGATATCATGTATCCGCATGCATATGCATAACAGTTCTTTCATTTGTATTCGGAAAAAAGGCACATATCATACCGCATTACACTAAACAAATATCTGTACCAAAAAAAATATCTGGTTGGCCCCATCAGGTCTAGACAATCTTATTTTTTTGTACATGAAGAAATAAAGAAGCCATTGCAATCGCCGGAAATACTAGGCCTACTAAAGGGACAAAAAAAGAAGGTAAGTAAAGATCTATCATAGAACGGGTACCTCAATTTAATATTTGTATCTATTAATTTAATATTTGTATCTATTATAAATATAAAGATATCATAAGTATATCTATTATATTATATTATAATTATTATAAATAATAATAATATTAAGCTAAATATTATTAAGTACTTAATAAGTGCAAGGAATGAGAACTAAATGAAAATTTAGTGTACCTATTCATCTTTCTATACGAATATGTATGACAACCCACTTTAAGTTTACGAAATTTTATGAATTCTCCCGTCCTTAATACTCTTTCTATCTTACTAATAAAATAAAGAGTTTTTTTTTATTAAAGATAAAGAGTTTATTATAATATAAGTTCGCGACTCTAACTAAACTAATTCAACCCAACAAAAAGGGATTAGATTTCTACTAAAAAATGGAAGTTCTTGGTAGGCAAGACATAGAAATCACTTCTATTTTTTCTAGATTTTAATATTTTG